TTCATTTTTTTGACAATCACCGACAAGAATTTTGTTCTTTTTACGAACTTGAAGTCTATAAATACGCGAGTCTAGAAATTCATTTCTGCCAATTGAACCTTCTCAAACTGTTTCTTTTTAAGAACCAAAAATATTTGTGCCAAAATAACAGATGCCAAGAAGAACAAAAGGCCTTGAACACGTAATGGGTCTTGAAGTACTATTTCTGCATCTCCCTGACCAAATCCACCCACATTAGGATTACTCGTTAATGGTTGATCCAATTTGATAGATTCGCCCTCTGAAATAAGAAGTTCTGGTCCTGGAGGGATAATATCAACCACTTGACGTTCATCCGATGCATCTGTTATGGTTATTTCATACCCCCCTTTCTCTTTTCGTATTATTTTATTTACTATACCTGCTGCTGTAGCATTATAAACTGTATTGTTACTCTTGCTCCCGTCGGGATAAATCTGACCCCGACCCCTGTTCCCACCTATGTATATAGGATATTTTAGAAAGTGAACGTCCTTCTTAGTAGCAGGGTCGGGGGAAAGGATAGGAAAGGTGATTTCACTATATTTCTTACCAGGGACTGGGCCTACCACAAGAATATTTTTTTTATTGGGGCGATAGCTCTGAAAAGACAAATTGCCCATTTTTTCTTTCAGCTCCGGAGAAATACGATCGGGAGGGGCTAATTTAAACCCCTCCGGTAAAATAAGAACAGCCCCCACATTCAAACCCCCCTTTTTACCATTAGCAAGAACTTGTTTCAGTTGCATATCATAAGGAATTCGAACTACTGCTTCAAATACAGTATCAGGAAGTACTGCTTGTGGAACTTCAATCTCCACGGGCTTATTAGCTAAATGACAATTGGCACATACAATACGCCCAGTTGCTTCTCGTGGATTTTCATAACCCTGCTGTGCAAAAATGGGATATGCACTTGAAATGGATGTCCAAGTTATGATATATATCATAAGCGATACGGAAATAGATCGAGTAATCCGTTCCTTTATCCAAAAAAAAATATTTCTAGTTTGCATGGTCCAATCATTAATCCCAAAATTTCTACAATAAATTGGGTAGGTTGCTAGTATAGTTCCCTATCCACGATTCTGCTATTTACTGGAATAATATAGGAAAAACCCCCCGAAATACAACCGAAAGTAAGTACGTTTTTCAATGCCCTGTTTATGTACAATTACAAAGTAACAAACGTTCTAATCGGATTAGATTAATATCAGTGGATCGTTTATCAGTCATTCATTGAATGATAAATAACTACAAGTGATGGAGATAGACGATTTAAATAACGGAAAATCCAATATTTAAAAATAGTATCGAGAATGACTGGAAAAGTGGAAACAAGACCAGATATGATTTGATCATTATGAACAAACCAAAAATCTTTGTAGACAGAACCAATCATCAGTTCCCAGCCGTGTGGTGAATGGAATCCGATACATAAATCAGTTAATAAAAGAATAGAAAAAGCCTTGACTGTGTCGCTTAAGTTATATAGGAATTCCTGAGTCCAAGAGTTAAGAATTACAAGTTCCTCATTACCCAAAATAGAATAACCGCTTAGAATAACAAAACAGATTATATTTGTCGAGAAGTGCAAAATTGTATGGATACGATCCTCATTGTGTATCTTGATTAATTGGATCGTTTCCATGTGGATTCCGATATGAAGTTTTTGTAGATGTATCTCCGAGTATTCCTTGATCATTTCCTCCAAGAAGAGGAGTTCCTCTAATTCTATGAATTTTTCTAAAATACTCTTTTCTTGAATATCATTCAAGAAAATTTCGGATTTCTCGAGATTCCACCAATTAGTAACCCAAGATTCGATATTTTTATTAAATGAGAGAGAAACCCACCAGGGTAAAAATACTAGAAATACAAGATAGAAAAGAGGAGTGAATGTTTTCTTTTTTGTCATTTTTTCATCTATCTGTGAATTGTTAATCAACCCACCCCATTCCATTCGTCGACTCTATGCGATCTAATAATTCTTTCACACATGAGTTCTATACAAAGGATCGAGCGTATGAATCCATTTTTTTGTTATTTTTTGGTTAGTCTTTGAATCTAGAAAGAATACAGAAATAGACTAAGAAATTGATTTGAATAAAGAAATCATAAAAAGAAAATATCTTTTTAGATATCTCAATCGGGCAAATTGGATTAAGTAATGAAGTCTCCTTTCGATGAATGAACGAAAGAATTGCTTTAAATAAAAAATGAATATTATTCAGATTTTGAGATGAAAGAACTTCCTTTTCTATCAAATTCTATCAAAATATCCAATATTTCGAAAAAATGGAACTAATTATCCATAGTCAGGAATAGTAGAATTGATGGAAAGATATTGTGATAATCAAAGCAAATGAGTGGCAAAACAAAAGTGGGCTAGTCCAATTATTGGTCATTAAAGACCATAATAGAAGGGATCAAAAGAAAACAGGGGTTGATTGACAAATAGATAAAAAAAGAATTTACAAGATATAATGTATAAATTCCAACAATACAATAACTTAAAAAAAAAAAGGAGAAATTTCTTTATTTCAAAATAGTTTGATATATGAGATAAATCTATATCTATTATTTCGATTTATTACTTGTTTTTTTTTACGCGGATTTGCATATGCATAAAAGACCCCAAGACAAATCAAATAAGGGATTTTCGTTTTTAGAGTTTTTCCATATACGTCTGCTTTGGGCCAAATAAACATTCTGACGAAACTCCGGTTATAGAAAAGGTAGGGTTTTTCATTTTTTCTATCCTGCTTCTATTTATTTCTAAATACTTCAATTGGTACACGCAAGAAATAGGCCAATTCGGCAGCTTTTTGTTCAATTTCTCGTGGAGTCAAATTCTCATCAGTACGGGTCAAGGGAATGGCCCCTTGGCCTCTTATGCCCATATAAAGGACACGGCGAGCATAAATACCCTCTTTAACTTCTATTCTAACGGACTGAATATCTTTTATAAGGAATTGGAGGAATATGCGACGATTTTTTCCAGGAAATCCCCAACGAAAAATACATACTATTCCTTCCTTTTTATCGAATCGATCATAACCACTACCTACATTCCAGGAAATTGTGCACCACAAATAGGAACTAATAAAGAGACCCGCAATTCCGTAGAAAGACATCACGATTCCTTGTGGGAAAAAAATGATTTGCTGGGACGGAAAAAAAGATATCAAATTTTTACCAAGATAACTGGAAATTCCAACCAATAAGAATCCTAACGAACCTAAAAAAAGAATAAAGGCCCAGCAGAAATTACTTATTTTTCGAGATCCCCTTATAAGTTCTATCCATATATGCTCTGATCGCCAACTCATACTTGATCCGATTTCATTTTATTGGAATTGAGAGAATATCCAAAATTAATTTGACTTTACTTTTTTTATTTCCGAAAAAACTCTCATCAACTAGCACTAATGTGAACCTTTAGGAATAATTCATCAAATTGGTTAGATCTAAAATAATAACATACCCCTTCGTATGATCCCACTAGAAATATAAATCCACTCACTTTAACTTTCTATTTCATCCAGATTCCACTAAATAGATATCTGTTTTATGATACAAGTCTAAGTTTTGAAAAAACAAAGAATGAGATTTATTCCCACCAGATCTAAACAATCTCGTTTTTTTGAACATAAAGAAATAAAGAAGCCATTGAAATTGCCGGAAATACTAGGCCTACTAAAGGCACAAAAATAGAGGGAAGGTTGAAATCTGTCATAAAAAGGATACCTCGATTGACTATTTGTACCTGTTATTATTTTTAAATAAAGATATCTTATAATAATTATAATTAAGAATTGTAATTCTTATTAATTAAAAAAGACATCTAAGTGATTATATCTTCTAGTTGATTAAATTTTGATGCAAAGAAAGCCTGGAGCTTCAATCAATAGCTCACCCAGAACGAAGATTGCGCGGTACGATTAGGTCGAATAAGCCCTTCTGTTCTGGAATAAATATTCGCAACCTTCAGGTACTGTTTTATTCAATGTTTGTTCAATGACTCTTTTACCTGCAAATGCAATATGCAATGTAGGCATTGGGTAAAGAACTTTTTATTTGATTGATAATCATATAAAGCAGACGCTATTTTAGCCATTTGCATCAAACTTCCTTCTTGCATACGTGCCCCTCCGGAAGCACATACTATAATAAGAGGTAGAAATTTTTTGGTAGCGTATTCAATCAAACGAGTTATTTTCTCCCTTACTACCCCCCCCCCCAATTACTACATTTGGCCTATGCCTGTTTGAACAGCCTCCGTTAATCCTATCTTTCTTTGATAAGAATCTTTACTTTATAAGGCTCCTCGAAATTCAATGGGATCTAAAGAGACCATTAACTAGAATTTCGATAACTCTAAAAATTCTAGGTCACTAGAGTTTTCTTGCCTCCTATTTGTTTGCATGAAAATACAATCGATGAATAGTCATTCGATCCAAAATTATTTACTTTGATATCTTATTTCCTATCAGAATAAACATAGAAATCCAATCACTAGGATTCTTAACTAATTTTAATAAGGAACTTGGGTATTGAAAAAAATAAGGAATATTTGTTCTCTCCTAGAATCCTATAAATAGGAAGAATTTATTTTCGTAAAATCTCGGCTACTAACTAACTTAAGTAATAAATTAAGGCTCTATTATAACAGGGAATGGAAAAGGACAATCTACAGGATGGGTAGAAAATGTTGTGATACTTGGCTCGAACTACAGGATAGAAAAAAGATACCAATCCTAAGGATCCATAGAATTAATTGTGGATCCAAGACAACAATAGAAACAGTTGAGTTTTAGATTTTGTATTTCAAACCTTGTATATCTAGACTAGAATAGACTCTTTATATTCGGCTCAATCCTTTTATTTTAGTAAAAGATTGGGCCGAATTAAATTGCAATTCAATTAAAAGAACAAACGAGAATTACTTCACCTTATTTTGCCTCAATAATCCAATTTAT